GTACCACGTAATCCTTTAAAGAGCGTTCTGAGTGAGTTATTTCAGCTTCATGCTTTCTTTCCTTTGACTCAAACTTCAATCAAGTAGAAAAAAACAAAGCTTTAATTTAATAAATTAAATATATTTAAATATATTAAGATTATATTTAAGATTATATAGATTAAACTCTTCAATTTTCTATTAAAGTTTCAAGATTATAAAATTCTAATATACATATACTAATAAAGATTTAGAATAGATACAAAAAAATAGACTAATAAAAATAATGAATAAAATAATAAAAAAAGTAAAGTGAATTATCGTAGATTATCGTATATATTTCATGTAGAAACATATAGAAATGATGAATAAGCCCATTTATTTACACTTTTAATTTACATTTATATTTATTATATACTTAACTTAATATATGTTTAAGTATGCATCTATGTTATATACTTTGATATACTTATATAATCTATTTAATATATTATATATATATTAGTATCTCTATATAGATTACTATTTCTACGCCCTATTAGATTTATTCCTTATTAGTATATACATAATATACTCTTATATTCTATATTCTTTAGTATTGTATATACTCAATACTCACTTAAGTAGAATTCTATATATATAGTATAATTAAATATATCTTTATAACAATAACAGAATAAAATGTTAATATAACAACAAATATAACAATAAATAAGAGGTACAAATATTAAATTATTAAATCGAGGTACTCATTCTATGACAACTATCAGCAACTTACCCGCTATTTTTGTGCCTTTAGTAGGCTTAGTATTTCCGGCAATTGCAATGGTTTCTTTATCTCTTCATGTTCAAAAAAACAAGATTTTTTAGATATTATGGGATTTAATCTTATCTATTGTTTTTTCAAGACTTAGGCTTACTTGGATCATAGTACAATTCTCTATGTAGTAGAATATGGTATAATGTGTAGCTTCTTCCGAACAGAAGCTCGTATGCATAAACACGATCTATGGGAAAATGAATTATAGCTATTTGAAGATAAATCATTATCGGGATGAATTTCTTAAACGTAAAGTCAATATATCTAAATGTCTGTGGATATATATAAGAAATCATAAAAAAAAAGATGTTATTAGTTTAGTTTATCTCTAAGCAATTGATGAATTACTCCTAAAGCTTCACATCATAATAGTGCTAGTCGATGAGGATTACTTCGGAAACAAAAAGATTAAAGTCAAATTTATTGGGGTTTATCTCCCAATTACAATAAAATGCAACTAGATCTAGTATAGTATGAGTTGGCGATCAGACCGTATATGGATAGAACTTATAGCGGGGTCTCGAAAACCGAGTAATGTCTGCTGGGCTTTTATCCTTTTTTTAGGTTCATTAGGGTTTTTATTGGTTGGAACTTCTAGTTATCTTGGTAGGAATCTTATACCGTTATTTCCCTCTCAGCAAATAATTTTTTTTCCACAAGGAATCGTTATGTCTTTCTATGGAATCGCGGGTCTTTTTATTAGTTCATATTTGTGGTCCACAATTTCGTGGAATGTGGGTAGTGGTTATGATCGATTCGATATAAAAGAAGGAATAGTATGTATTTTTCGTTGGGGATTTCCTGGAAAAAATCGTCGCATCTTTCTCCGATTCCTTATGAAAGACATTCAATCCATCCGAATAGAAGTTAAAGAGGGTATTTATGCTCGTCGTGTCCTTTATATGGAAATCAGAGGCCAGGGGTCCATTCCCTTGACTCGTACCGATGAGAATTTGACTCTACGAGAAATTGAACAGAAAGCTGCTGAATTGGCCTATTTCTTGTGTGTACCAATTGAAGTATTTTGAAAAAAGGCGAATGCTTTCTTATTCTTAGCAAAAGGGAAAAAACTATAACTCAAGAATTCTCTTTCTCTTTTTTCTATAGCATAACTTAACTGAAGTTTCTGCCGAACTCTGATTAGAACAAAAAAAAGTAAACGTACACGGACCAATCCTAAAGCGAAATAGTTTTTATCCATAAATTCTTTTTTATGAGTATGTAAATCCACTTAAATCAATTCAGTAACGGAACAAGTAAGAAATCGGAATAAAGAATTTCTCCTTTTTTTTTTTTCAATATTGTGAATTTAGTAAATACAGATAGATTCTCTCTTGTAAATCATCTCTCCTTTTTTGTTAATCAACATTTTTTATCTTTTTTTGTGTTCTTTAATTACCAACCGATTGGACCGCTTATAATGATAACATTTCTATCTTGTTTTGACACTCATTTTTGATCATAGCATCGCAGTATTCTTCAAAAAATTCTATCAATTATTCCTGTACTGAGGGTGGTCAGCGATTTTTTTTTTTTCGAAATTTTTGGATATTTTGATAAACTGGGAGTTCTTTCGTCTCGAAATTCGAATTCATTATTTGAAATGGCTTTTTCGTGCATTCATCCAAAGGGGACAATTGCTTCGAATCATATATTTTGAAAGAATATTCTATAGAATATTCTAGTTTATTTATTTCTTCATTCAATTTGAAGTGGAATCTTTCTTATTCTATTTCTGTATTTCTATATTGTTTTTCTGTATTCTTTCTAAATTCAAGGACCAACCCATTGTCATTGTACGGAATCACAAATAAAAAACGGAGAATAGGCTCATTCTAATGTAATAGAACTGATATTTGATATAAATCTTAGTATCGTATAGAGAGAGTCGACGAATGAGATGAGTTCATTTCAAAATTCACAAACGAGCAAATGGCAAAAAAGAACGCATTTATTTCCCTTTTATATCTTGCATCGATAGTATTTTTGCCTTGGTGGATCTCTCTCTCATTTACATTTAATAAAAGTCTGGAATCTTGGGTTAATAATTGGTGGAATACTAGACCCTCCGAAATCTTTTTGAATGATATTCAAGAAAAGAATATTCTAAAAAAATTCATAGAATTAGAGGAACTCTCCCTCTTCGACGAAATTCTAAAGGAATACCCGGAAAGGCGTTTACAAAAGCTTCACATTGGGGTTTACAACGAAACGATCCAATTGATCAAGATGCACAATGAGGGTCGTATCCATACGATTTTACATTTCTCAACAAATATAATTTCTTTCGTTATTCTAAGTGTTTATTCTATTCTAAGTAATGAAGAACTTATTTTTCTTAACTCTTGTCTTCAAGAATTTCTATATAATTTAAGCGACACAATAAAAGCTTTTTCTATTCTTTTATTAACTGATTTATGTATAGGATTCCATTCGCCCCATGGTTGGGAACTAATGATTGCCTCTATCTACAAAGATTTTGGATTTGCTCAAAATGATCAAATTATATCCGGCGTTGTTTCTACTTTTCCAGTCATTTTAGATACAATTTTTAAATATTGGATTTTTCGTTATTTAAATCGTGTATCTCCGTCACTTGTAGTGATTTATCATTCAATGAATGATTGAAAAATGATCGACCGATCCAATTATAATGTTTCTTACTTTAGTAACATAAGTAAAACAGTCAAAATTGTACTTATTTTTTCTACCCACCCGGGGGATTCCTTCAATATTCGAGTAAAATTATTTCATTAAATAACAGAATCATAGATAGGAAACTATACTAGTGACTTATCTAATTTTATTGTAGAAATTTTCGGGATCAATGATTGGACTATGCAAATGAGAAATACCTTTTCTTGGATAAAGGAAGAGATTATTCGATTCATTTCCGTATCGCTCATAATATATATAATAACTCGGGTGCCCATTTCAAATGCGTATCCTATTTTTGCACAGCAGAGTTATGAAAATCCACGAGAAGCGACTGGCCGTATTGTATGTGCCAATTGCCATTTAGCTAACAAGCCCGTGGATATCGAGGTTCCACAAGCCGTACTCCCTGATACTGTATTTGAAGCAGTTGTTCGAATTCCTTATGATCTGCAACTGAAACAAGTTCTTGCTAATGGTAAAAAAGGAGCCTTAAATGTGGGAGCTGTTCTAATTTTACCTGAGGGGTTTGAATTAGCCCCTCCCGATCGTATCTCGCCCGAGATTAAAGAAAAGATAAGAAATCTGTCTTTTCAGAGCTATCGCCCCACGAAAAAAAATATTCTTGTGATAGGTCCTGTTCCTGGTCAAAAATATAGTGAAATCACCTTTCCTATTCTTTCCCCAGACCCCGCTACTAAGAAAGACGTTCACTTCTTAAAATATCCCATATACGTAGGCGGGAACAGGGGAAGGGGTCAGATTTATCCCGACGGGAGCAAGAGTAACAATAATGTTTATAATGCTACAGCGGCGGGTATCGTAAGCAAAATCATACGAAAAGAAAAAGGGGGATACGAAATAACCATAGTGGATGCATCGGATGGACGTCAAGTGGTTGATATTATTCCTCCAGGACCAGAACTTCTTGTTTCAGAGGGCGAATCCATCAAATTGGATCAACCGTTAACGAGTAATCCTAACGTGGGTGGATTTGGTCAGGGGGATGCGGAAATAGTACTTCAAGATCCATTACGTGTACAAGGCCTTTTGCTCTTCTTGGCATCTATTATTTTGGCACAAATCTTTTTGGTTCTTAAAAAGAAACAGTTTGAGAAGGTTCAATTGTCTGAAATGAATTTCTAGTTTATCAATATCAAGTTCTAAAAAAAACCAAATTTTTGTTGGAAATTGTGTTATCTAATTCTGTATGATCAAAAAAAACTTATGAAAAGCCTTTTGCTTCTTTATATTTTTTTTCTATCAGATTTGGGGAATTACTTGTACCGCATTATTAGTCATAGTATGTATGCTGTGAAGAAGACTATTTGACTTTACTTACCTCTTCTTTATTCCTTTGTTTTTTCAATAAAAAAAATGGAAATAAAATGGAAGCGGTATGATTATGTTACTATTGTCAGATTTAAATGCCATAGAATGAATCAATCGTTTTCTATTCTAATAAAATAAAAGTTGACTAAATACGAAACATAAGATAAATAATCGGAGAATATAAACCAAAGTATAAAAAAGATGAATGAGAGGA